AGAGACAATGGAAATAAATAAGATTCATAATATCCTTCTTCCTGATACTGATTACCAAGAGTTTAAACAGAAAATAGATCCATTTGATAAAAAAAGATTTTCAACAGAAAGAAGAAGTGGTTCAGAAAATGAAGCAAAACTTCTAAAATTTTTATTAAATGCAATTCTAACTGACCCTAATGGTCACAAAATAAAACAAAAATCTTTTGGAATAAAAGAAATCAGTAAAAAAGTCCCTCGATGGTCAGACAAACTTATTACCGAGTTGGAACAACAATCGGGCGTAATTCAAGAAGGCGTACCGGTGGGCCATCAGATTCGTTCAAGAAAAATTGACGATATAGTACTTTTTATTCCTAACAAATGGAATGCTGAAAATCTTGATCAAATAGACCTGGTATATACGATAGAATTTTCGCAAGAATCGGATTTTCGTCGAGACATAATCAAAGGTTCTATGCGTACTCAAAGGCGTAAAACTCTTATTTGGAAACTGTTTCAAGCAAATGCGCACTCCCCGCTTTTTTTGAACAGAAGAAAAAAATCCCCCCTTTTTTCTTTTGGTATCTCCGAACTGATGAAACTTCTTTTTAGAAATTGGATGGGTAAAGGGGCAGAATTAAAAGATTATACAGAAGAACAGACAAAAAGAAGAGAGAAACAAGAGGAGAACAAAATAAAGGAAAAAGTGCGGATAGAACTGCCGGAAATCTGGGATTTCGTTCCATTTTCGCAAACAACAAGAAGTTTGCTATTAATAATTCAATCGATGCTTAGAAAATATATTATATTACCTTCATTGATAATAGTTAAAAATATTGGGCGTATCTTATTATTCCAACCCCCTGAGTGGTCTGAGGATTTCCATGAATGGAAGAGAGAAAAGCATATTAAATGTACTTATAACGGTGTTCAATTATCAGAAACAGAATTTCCCGAAAATTGGTTAACAGAAGGTATTCAGATAAAAATACTATTTCCCTTCTGTTTGAAACCTTGGTACAGATCTAAGCCTAAGTTGCGGCCCTCTTATAGAGATCTAAAGAAAGAGCAAAAAAAGGCTAATTTTTGTTTTTTAACGGCTGGTGGAATGGAAACTGACCTTCCTTTTGGTTCTCCCCGAAAAAGACCTTCCTTTTTTGAGCCCATTTTTAAGGATTTTCTAGCTCTAAGAGTTTTAATAAGAGTTTTAAAAAGAAGAACAAAACATTTTCTACAAGGCTCAAAAGAAACAAAAAGGGGGTTTATCAAAAACGTTTTATTTCTGTTTCTAAAAAGAATAAAAAAAGAGCTCTCAAAAGTAAATCCAACTCTATTTAGATTGAAAGAAGTCTATGAATCCGGTGAAACTAACCAAGAAAAAGGTTCTATAATCAGCAATCAGACAATTCATGATTCGTTTAATAAAATTCGATCTACAGATTGTACAAATTATTCACTGAGAGAAAAAAAAATTAAAAATCTAACTGATAGAACAAGCACAATCAGAAAGAAAATAAAGAGTATTACAAAAGAAAAAAAAAAAGGAACTCCAGGAATAAAAAGTATTCCTAATAAAAGAAGTTATAATGTAGAATCGCCAAAAGATATTTGGCAAATAGTAAAAAGAAGAAATACTCGATTAATCTGTAAATTACAGGTTTTTCTAAAAATTTTCATTGAAAAAATATACATAGATATCTTTCTATATATCATTAATATTGCCAGAATGTATACACAACTTGTTTTTGAATCAACAAAAAAAATTATTCAAAAATATAAATACATTTACAATAATGAAACAAACCAAGAAACAATTAATAAAACAAATCAAAATACAATTCACTTTATTTCGACTATAAAAAAGTCACTTTATAATATTAGGAATAGTAAGAAAAATTCCCATCTTTTTTTTGACTTATCCTCCTTGTCGCAAGCATATGTATTTTACAAATTATCACAAACCCGAGTTATTAATTTATATAAGTTAAGATCTGTTCTTGAATATCATGGAACATCTTTTTTTCTTAAGACTGCAATAAAGGATTCTTTTGGAACACAAGGAATATTGCATTCCGAATTAGGGCATACGAAATTTCCAAGTTCTGGAACGAATCCATGGAAAAACTGGTTAAGAGGTCATTATCAATACAATTTATCTCAGATTAGATGGTCTGGATTAATACCACAAAAATGGCGAAATACAATCAATCAAGGCCGTATAACTCAAAAAAAAAATTTAACAAAATGGGATTCAAAAGACCGATTACTTCATTACAAAAAACAAAATGATTTTGAAGTATATTCATTACCAAACCCAAATAAAAAAGAGAATTTTCAAAAATACTATAGATATGACCTTTTATCATATAAATCTATTAATTCTGAAAGGAAGACGGACTCATATATTATTTATGGATCACCGTTGCAAGTAAATAACAACCAAAGAATTTCTTATAATTACACCACACATAAACAAAAATTCTTTGATATACTAGAGGATATTCCTATCAATAATTAT